AAGAATTGAAAAGTTAGAAAGAAAAGAAACCTAAATCAAAATATTTAATAGCATGGCCATACATTTATACAAAACTTCTACCCCGAGCACACGCAACGGAGCCGTAGACAATCAAGTGAAATCCAATCCACGAAATAAATTGATCTATGGACAGCGTCGTTGTGGTAAAGGTCGTAATGCCAGAGGAATCATTACCGCAAGGCATAGAGGGGGAGGCCATAAGCGTCTATACCGTAAAATCGATTTTCGACGGAATAATGAAAAAGACATATATGGTAGAATCGTAACCATAGAATACGATCCTAATCGAAATGCATACATTTGTCTCATACACTATGGGGATGGTGAGAAAAGATATATTTTACATCCCAGAGGGGCTATAATTGGAGATACCATTGTTTCTGGTACAGAAGTTCCTATAAAAATGGGGAATGCCCTACCTTTGACCGATATGCCCTTAGGCACAGCCATACATAACATAGAAATCACACTTGGGAAGGGTGGACAATTAGCTAGAGCAGCGGGTGCTGTAGCAAAACTGATTGCAAAAGAGGGGAAATCGGCCACATTAAAATTACCTTCTGGGGAGGTCCGTTTGATATCCAAAAACTGCTCAGCAACAGTCGGACAAGTGGGGAATGTTGGAGTTAAACATAAAAGTTTGGGTAGAGCCGGATCTAAGCGTTGGCTAGGTAAGCGTCCTGTAGTAAGAGGAGTAGTTATGAACCCTGTAGACCATCCCCATGGGGGTGGTGAAGGGAGGGCCCCCATTGGTAGAAAAAACCCCACAACCCCTTGGGGTTATCCTGCACTTGGAAGAAGAAGTAGAAAAAGGAATAAATATAGTGATAATTTTATTATTCGTCGACGTAGTAAATAGGAATTAGTTTCTTTGTCTTTACATTGATAAAAAAAAAATAGGAGTAATTAACTGTGACACGTTCACGAACAAAAAATCCTTTTGTAGCGAATCATTTATTAAGAAAAATTGATAAGCTTAACACAAAGGAGGAAAAAGAAATAATTGTAACTTGGTCTCGAGCATCTACTATTATACCCGCAATGGTTAGACACACAATTGCTATCTATAATGGAAAAGAACACTTGCCTATTTACATAAAGAGTCGTATGGTAGGTTATAAATTGGGAGAATTTGTACCGACTTTCTATTTACGAGGGCAGGAAAAAAATGATAATAAATCTCGTCGTTAAGTTAATATAAAAAATACAGATGTTTATTGTTCATTAATAGGAGGTAAACTTTAATGGGAATCATAAAAAAGTCAAGGCAAGAAGAGAACGATGAATTAAGCGAACTGAATAGGAGAAGGGGAATATATGCTTTTGGTCGATATATAAGAATGTCTGCTGACAAAGCACGCAGGGTAATTGATCAGATCCGTGGGCGTTCCTACGAAGAAGCACTTATGATATTAGAATTCATGCCCTATAGAGCATGTTATCCCATCTTTAAATTGATTTATTCTGCGGCAGCAAATGCTAGGCACAATAAGGGTTCCAACAAAACAGAGTTAATGATTAGGAAAGTCGAAGTTAACAAAGGAACTACCATAAAAAAATTAAAACCCCGAGCTAAAGGACGTAATTATCTGATAAAAAGACCTACTTGTCACATAACTATTGTATTACAAGATACATTCTTCATGGAAGAATTTAGAAAAAATATACACACGTTTTCAAAAGAAGATATACAACAAGTTTGGGCTGCAGTGAACTCTTCAACTTTAAGAAAGTTTGACGACTTACTATTAAGACTGTTAATAAAAGGAGAGCTAAAACTTTACTAATATGGCACAAAAAATAAATCCACTTGGTTTCAGACTTGGTACAACCCAAGATCATTATTCTCTTTGGTTTGAACAACCAAAAAATTATTCTGAAGGTCTACAAGAAGATCAAAAAATACGGAATTGTATCAAAAATTATGTAGAAAAAAATACAAGAACATCGCTATATGGCGAAGGAATTGCACGTATCGAAATTCAAAAAAGAATCGATCTGATACAGGTTATCATCTATATGGGATTTCCCAAATTATTAATAAAAAATAGACCGCGAGCGGTCGAAGACCTCAAAATAAACGTACAAAAAGAATTGAATTGTGTGAACCGAAAACTCAACATTACTATTAAACAAATTGCAAAACCTTATGGACACCCTAAAATTCTTGCAGAATTTATAGCCGTACAATTAAAAAATAGGGTATTCTTTCGAAAAGCAATGAAAAAGGCTATTGAATTAGGCAAACAAGCCGGGGCAAAAGGAATTAAAATACAAATCGCGGGCCGTCTCGGTGGAAAAGATAAGGCACGTGTTGACTGGATAAGAAAGGGTAGGGTTCCCCTACAAACCATTCGCGCGAAAATTGATTATTACGCCTATACGTTTCGAACTATCTATGGGGTATTGGGTATCAAAATTTGGATATTTATAGACGAGGAATAATAAGCCTTTACTTGACTTATCTTTCTGTTTTGATTTAACGATAGAACAAAGAATGACAGCCTTTTTTCCATCAAATTTCCATCAAAACAATTCTCATTTTTAATTCTATATTATATAAGGTTGAATAAAAATTCGATTGACCTCTTCTTTTGATAGAATTGCTATGCTTAGTGTGTGACTCGTTGGTTTTTGTTAGAATTAATACGAAAAAAAGTAAGAGCCCATAGTATGAAGTATGAACTAATAACTATAGAACTAATAACCAACTCATCGCATCACATTATCTGGATCCAAAGAAGCAGTCAAGATAGGATATTTTGGTCCTATCATTGCAGCAACTGAATTTTTTTTTTTCATAAACAAGAAATCAAATGAGTTGTCAAGCAAAAGAAAAAAAAAAGAAAAATATACATTAAAGGAGGGGGATGCGGATAAATGGAAAGGCGAAAGAAAGAAAAAAAAAATGAATCTAAATGATATACGATTCCACTATGTAAGGTCTTTGAATCATATCATAAAAGACAATGTAATAAAGCATGAATACAGATTCACACATAATTATCTGATATGAATCTATTCATAGAAAAAAGAAAAAAGTAAGAGCCTCCGGCCAATAAAGACTAAGAGGGTTGGCTCAAGAACAAAGTTCATTAAGGGCTCCATTGTAGAATTCAGACCTAATCATTAATCAAGAAGCGATGGGAACGATGTAATCCATGAATACAGAAGATTCATTTGAAAAAGAATCCTAATGATTCATTGGGAAGGATGGCGGAACGAACCAGAGACCAATTCATCTATTCTGAAAAGTGATAAACTAATCCTATAAAACTAAAATAGATATTGAAAGAGTAAATATTCGCCCGCGAAAATTCCTTTTTTATTAAATTGCTCACATTTTATTTTAGCAATGCAATCTAATAAAATATATCTATACAAAAAAATATAGACAAACTATATATAATATATTTCAAATTTCCTTATATATCCTAATATAAAAATATCTAATAAATTAGATGAATATCAAAGAATCTATTGATTTAGTGTATTATTAAATGTATATCTTAATTCAATATTATTATTCTATTCATTTTTATTATTCATTTTTATTCATTTTCAAATTTAGAATATATTAATCTATATATTAATTTAGAATTCTATTCTAATTCGAATTCAATTTTTAAATATTCATATTCAATTTTAATTGAAATTTTTTCATTCGCGAGGAGCCGGATGAGAAGAAACTCTCACGTCCGGTTCTGTAGTAGAGGTGGAATTAAGAAAAAACCATCAACTATAACCCAAAAAGAACCAGATTCTGTAAACAACATAGAGGAAGAATGAAGGGAATATCTTATCGGGGGAATCGTATTTGTTTCGGAAGATATGCTCTTCAGGCACTTGAACCTGCTTGGATCACGTCTAGACAAATAGAAGCAGGTCGGCGAGCAATGACGCGAAATGCACGCCGCAGTGGAAAAATATGGGTACGTATATTTCCAGACAAACCAGTTACAGTAAAATCTGCGGAAAGCCGTATGGGTTCGGGGAAAGGATCCCCCCGATATTGGGTAGTTGTTGTCAAACCCGGTCGAATACTTTATGAAATAAGCGGAGTATCAGAAAATATAGCCCGAAGGGCTATCTCGATAGCGGCATCTAAAATGCCTGTACGAACTCAATTCATTATTTCAGGATAGGAATGTAGAACCAAAGGAAATAGATCTTGGGGATAAAAACAACCGTAGATTCTTTTTACTTTTTATTTTCGGCAAACAATATTTCTTTTTCTTTTTCGCTCTTTGTTTGTTTGCATTTATTGAAAGAACAGATAAAAAGAAGATATGATTCAACCTCAGACCCATTTGAATGTAGCAGACAACAGCGGGGCTCGAAAATTAATGTGTATTCGAATCATAGGAGCTAGCAATCGTCGATATGCTCGTATTGGTGACGTTATTGTTGCTGTGATCAAAAAAGCAATACCAAGTACGCGCTTAGAAAGATCAGAAGTGATCAGAGCTGTAATTGTACGTACCTGTAAAGAACTCAAACGCGACAATGGTCTGCTAATACGATATGATGACAATGCTGCAGTTATCATTGATCAAAAAGGAAATCCAAAAGGAAGTAGAGTTTTTGGTGCGATTGCCCTGGAATTGAAAAAAAAATTTCCTAAAATACTTTCATTAGCTCCTGAGGTATTATAAGATGAGAAGTAGGATATTTGAATGAAATTGTAGATTGTGTATCACGTATATACCTTTCATTTTGAATTTTTTTTTTATTTTTTTTAATTCATAAAAAAAATAAACTAATAAAAAAAGCATGTTGATTATATAAAAATTCGGAGACACCACTGATTTTAGTTTATCATGGGTAGGGACACTATTGCTGATATAATAACCTCTATACGAAATGCTGACATGAATAGAAAAGGAACAGTTCGAATAGCATCTACTAACATCACCGAAAGCATTGTTAAAATACTTTTACGAGAAGGCTTTATTGAAAATGCGAGAAAACACCAAGAAAGAAACAAATATTTTTTGGTTTTAACTCTGCGACATAGAAGAAATAGGAAAGGACCATATAGAAATACTTTAAATTTAAAAAGAGTCAGTCGGCCTGGTCTACGAATCTATTCTAACTATCAACGAATTCCTAGAATTTTAAGTGGAATGGGAATTGTAATTCTTTCTACCTCTCGAGGTATAATGACGGATCGGGAAGCTCGACTAGAAGGAATTGGTGGAGAAATTTTATGTTATATATGGTAATCCTTCTGATATCCGAGTTAGATCAAAAATTTCTTATTTGTGATAGAACGAGCAAGTTATCTATTCTCTTCCCCCTATTAGTTGGTGCCTTAAGGAGGTTTTGCTTGGAATGAAAGAACAAAAATGGATAGTAGAAGGATTGGTTATTCAATCATTTCCTAATGCTATGTTCCACGTTCGTTTAGATAACGAAAAGGTAGTTCTAGGTTATATTTCAGGAAAGATACGACGTAATTCTATACGAATCCTACCGGGAGATAGGGTTAAGATTGAAATAAGCCCTTATGATTTAACCAAAGGCCGTATAATTTATAGATTCCCCCACAACGATTCAGATGATTCGGATGATTCAAAGGACTAAGTGGTTTTTCAACTTCAACATTCCTTCCCATGAGAATACAATTCGAGGTTCAAAATTTCAAGAAACTTATTTTCTTCCAAGAAATAGACTCGGAATTAAAGTAAGGAATGACAAATATGAAAAAAGGGGCCTCTGTTCGTAAAATTTGTGAAAAATGTCGTCTGATCCGAAGACGAGGACGAATTACAGTAATTTGTTCTAACTCAAAACATAAACAACGACAAGGATAATTATTCTACTAAAAATAAAAGGAATTTTGTAAAAGATTTGATTTCCGTAAAAAAAAATGAAGGATTTGTTTTGACATGAAATGGATATATCCATATATCTCTGACTCATATTTATGAGATGATAAAATATGGCAAAACACGGACCAAGAATTGTTTATCGGCGGCGTCGTATTCGTTCGCGTAAGACTGCTGCACGTAAAATACCAAAGGGCGTTATTCATGTTCAAGCAGGTTTCCACAATACCATTGTGACTGTTACGGATGTAGGGGGTCGGGTGGTTTCTTGGGCTTCCGCCGGTACTTGTGGATTCAGGGGTGCAAAAAGAGGGACACCCTTTGCGGCTCAAACCGCGGCGGGAAGTGCTATTCGTCCAGTGGTAGGGCAGGGTATGCAACGAGCAGAAGTCAGGATAAAGGGTACCGGTCTCGGAAGGGATGGAGCATTACGGGCTATTCGTAGAAGTGGTGTACGAGTAAGGTTCGTGCTAGACGTAACCCCTATACCGCATAATGGCTGTAGGCCTCCTAAAAAAAGACGTGTGTAGAAATAAAAATTGAAGAAATTTCAAGAGAAATAAATGATTCAAAAATATGATCAATATTTTATAATATTACTATGGTTCGAGAGAAAATAAGAGTATCTACCCGTACACTGCAGTGGAAGTGTGTTGAATCAAGAACAGATAGTAAATGTCTTTATTATGGGCGCTTTATTCTCTCTCCACTGATGAAAGGTCAAGCTGACACAATAGGCGTTGCGATGCGAAGAGCTTTGCTTGGAGAAATAGAAGGAACATGTATCACACGTGCAAAATTTGAGAAAATACCACATGAATACTCTACCATAGTAGGTATTCAAGAATCAGTACACGAAATTTTAATGAATTTGAAAGAAATTGTATTGAGAAGTAATCTATATGGAACTTGTGAGGCGTCTATTTGTGTTAGGGGCCCTAGATGTGTAACTGCTCAAGATATCATCTTGCCACCTTATGTCGAAATAGTTGACAATACACAGCATATAGCTAGCTTGACAGAACCAATTGATTTGTGTATTGGATTACAACTCGAGAGAAATCGCGGATATCGTATAAAAGCGCCAAATAACTTTCAAGATGGAAGTTACCCTATAGATGCTCTATTCATGCCTGTTCGAAACGTGAATCATAGTATTCATTCTTATGGGAATGAAAACCAAGAGATACTCTTTCTCGAAATATGGACAAATGGAAGTTTAACTCCGAAAGAAGCCCTTTATGAAGCCTCCCGGAATTTAATTGATTTATTTATTCCTTTTCTACATGCGGAAGAAGAAAACTTACATTTAGAGGACAATCAACACAAAGTTTCTTTACCCCTTTTTACCTTTCACAATAGATTGACTGAACTAAGTAAAAACAAAATAAAAAAAGCATTGAAATATATTTTTATTGATCAATTAGAATTGCCACCTAGGATCTATAATTGCCTCAAAAAGTCCAATATACATACATTATTGGACCTTTTGAATAAGAGTCAAGAAGATCTTATTAAAATTGAGCATTTTCGCATAGAAGACGCAAAACAAATATTGGACACTATAGAAAAACATTTCGCAATTGATTTACAAAAAAACGAAAAATAAAAGATGAAAGAGGTTGATTGAATATTGAATATATTCCGA